GTACGCTTGAAAGATAGCCCAAAAAATCAAGGGAATAATTGTATAATTGGTTTATATAAATCCTTCTTGGATGAAACCACAGCGAAAAATGCCATTGCCAAAAAGTGACAAGATAAAATTTCCATTTATTCATGAAAAGAGATGTCCCCTTTGAAGCCAGAATGAATCTTCTTTGATACCTAATATAATGCATGAAAGGTTCCTTGACCAACCACATGTTCTCCCCAACATCCTTAATCTTAACAAAGACGTTCACAAGACGTTCTACTTTTACATAGAAATAGATTCGTTCAAGAAGAACTCCAGAAGATGTTGATCGTAAATGAAAAGATTGGTTACGTAGAAAGACGAAAACGGATTCATATTCACATACATGAGAATTATATAAGAATAAGAATAGTCTTTGATTTCTTTTTGAAAAAGAGGAGCCGGCTTTCGTTGGAATAATAAGACTATTCTGATTACAATATTCGTCGAGAAAGACTCGTAATAAATGTAAAGAAGAAGCATCTTTTACCCAACAGCGAAGAGTTTGAACCAAGATTTCCACATGGACAGAGTGAGGTATTAGTATATCTAACACAAAATTTAAATGTGAAAAATTATCCTCTAAAAAGGGAAATATTGAATGAATTGATCGTAAATTCTGAGATTTTCCTATCTTGTTCTTTTTCCCCTCTAGACAAGATAGTAATTGTAGAGAAAATGGAATTTCAACAATAAAAGCAAACCCCTCTGATATGATTTGAGAATAAAAATTATTGTTGCGCGCCCAAAATGGATTTTGGTTAGAATCATTAGGAGAAATAATCAAATCATTCTGTTTATACATTCGAGTAATTAATCGTTTCACAATCAGTAAACTTGATTTATTGTCATAACCCAGATTTTCCGACAAAATCGATCTACTCAAAGCACGATTATGGGCAAATACATAAATATACTCCTGAAAGATAAGTGGATATAGGAAGTCGTGTTGTTGAGATCTCTCTAGCTGTAAATATCTTTGGATTTGCTCCATTTGAAATTCGATTTGAATCAAAGGTAGAATTTTTTGGGGATTATCAAATGATACATAGTGCGATACAGTAAAAACAAGGTATTGTAATAAGAATAGATACCTCGGGGACAGGTAAACTTATCAACAGATTCTCTACCCTCTCTCTTTTCCATTCATTTAATTCGTCTATGTTATAGGATAACAAGATGGTTAGAAATCTTTTATTTTTTAAACCTAATCGCTCTTTTGATTTTGGAAAAAACTTTCTTTATCAATATACTGCTTCTTTTACACATACATCTTCATTCCATAATAGAGAATGTCAATAGTTAGGATTCATTAAAAAAAAAATAGAATCCACTCGTGGAGGGAGAAGTGCTTCCCGTACCAGGCACTAATTTTTTTTTAACGTCTAATTAGATCGGGAAATTATTCAAATTAAGAACAGAAGCCGGTTGCTTTTTCTTTCTGATAATTAATTGAAGTCGTGGGGCCCCTATCCATTTATTCATTCGACCCAACTTTCTTTTGTTCCGTTCCAAGAATTCGAACAAGGTTTTGTACCAATCCGATAAGAATGAAATATCCTCAGAACTCTCCATTGATGCGACATGCTGTTTTTTCCATCTATTCCCTTTCAGGATCAGTCGCGGTCTTCCAAAGTTTACCAGTGGTATGGACGAATTCGTCACTTCATCCAAATGTGTAAAAGATTCTAGCCGCACTTAAAAGCCGAGTACTCTACCGTTGAGTTAGCAACCCGAATTATAGATTAAACAAAACTTCAAGAGTCAAGGGGGGGGTGTATAGATACAATCAAAATAAATTTAATTGAATTTAAACAAAGAGAAAAGAGATTATACGAGCTAATCAAACCATTGAGTTAACAAATCAAAAATATAGAAATATTTTCTAATGGATTCGTAATGAATTCAAAACATAAAAATGAATTGATTAGATGAAAATACAAAAAATTATCAGATAAAAGAAAGAAAGATACAGAATTGTCAAAATCGATAGAGCATCTCTTATGTTATCTAGCTTTTTTGATTGAAGATTGAAAAAAGCTCTTGTATCAAAGAAAGCATCATTTGAATAAGATAAAGTAAAAAACTCTGGAACAGAAAAGAAATAAATAGATTCGGTTCGCTTATCACGATGAATTATATTTCTTCAATACACTGTTGTCAATATAAATGTTGAGAAAAGAATACAGTGCAAAAAAGAAATTGCATTGTTAAATTCAAAGAATTTGAATTTAACAATGCAATACAATAATATTCAAAATTGTCTTGAATTAACACTACATATCTAATCTACATATCTAGATAGATAGAAAAAGTATAAATGGAAGAATAAAAAAGGAAAAATGCAAAAAATATCGGATTTTTTTTAGTCCATAATGTATTTCATCAATCTAAGTGGAATAAGCAAAGCAGATTCCTTATCTGTTAGTCAAGTTCCAACGAAAAGAAAACCGCACAGTTCAATAAAGGCAAAGGAAATGTCCGAATTTTTTATTTATAAAATCAATAAACTAAAAACTAAGTTTTTGTCGTTCTAGACCATCGGATTCGATGGAAACAATGATAAATAAATACGAATATAGCAGAAAATAGAGAAAAATTAGACAAAGTTATATCCAAGTTGCTACCGATTTCTTTAATTGAATTTCATTTGATTAGGCGGAAGTTCCTTAAAAACTTCCGCTTTCTTTAAAAGATTCTGAACGGTTCCTGTGGGTTGAGCACCTTTTTCAAGGAAATATAGAATAAGAGGAACATTTAAATAAGTTTGATTCTTCATTGGATCATAAAAGCCCACTCTTCGAAGATCTTTTCCCTCTCTTCGGGATCGAACATCAATTGCAACAATTCGATAGACGGCTCATTGGGATAGATGTAGATGAACAATACCCCCCCCAGAACCGTATAGGAAGTTTTCTCCTCGTACGGCTCGAGAAAAAATGATTTGATTCGAAGTTTTGTCTATATATGCAATTCTAATAAATTAAATGACAAACGGCCTATAAAAAAAATTAGACTATGATTTCAGTCTTTTTTTCTTCCTGAAAATGAAAAAGAAACCATTCGTACTCATAACTCAAGTTGAATAACTCTCAAATAACGCAAAGGAAAAATCTTTAGTCAATTTCATGTATTGAGTAGTCTTTACTCCCTTTTGTTTGTCTGATTTAAACTATTTCAAATTCTATTTGGATTCTTTAGTCTGATCCAATTATTGAGAATATCAAAACAATTTAATTTTTAAATTAAAAGGGTGTTTCCTTGTTCTTAGATCCTTTATCCTCATTTTTAATCATTGGGTTTAGACATTACTTCGGCGCCTCTTAATCCTTTCAAAATGGCAGCAACATACCCCTTTTTGATTTCTTTCTATCAAAGAACCCCATGGACATTTGATTCGCGCGTGATACACTTTGAATCGAAAATTTTTGATCAATTTCAACAAGTTTTGCTTTTGAATTGGATCCTTTCGATTTCGATATATGTTCCATATATTTACGAAGTTGTTCCAATTGATTGGTATTAACCTTAGATCCTTGCCCCCGAGAAATGAATTAATACTTTCTATTCGAGCTCCATTGTGGACTATTTACAACCCAACAAAAAACCGAAGGGTTCAAGTGTAACAGAACAAACAATGTCGAGCCAAGAGCATCCCCATTCCTAGACAAATCGAAAAAGGTGGATGTAAAAATCCACAACGGATCGTGTCCTTCAAGTCGCACGTTGCTTTCTACCACATCGTTTCAAACGAAGTTTTACCATAACAAACATTCCTCTAATTTGGAGCCGGTATGGAATTGATTCAATTATGGAATCATGAATAGTCATCGGTTCAGATGCCCATAGATATAAAACATCGCAATCTAGATTTTTCTTCTATATTCTATATATGAATATATGATATGCGGAACGATTTTTCTGAAAAAAAATATGAGTCTGAAATATATAAATAATATATAGAAATATAGAAGGAAAAAAAATAGAGAAAGGAATCGCTTTTAAAATCTGCATCTTCAAGTGGCTCATACAAGGATAGATTCAAGGATTTCTTACTTTTTCAAATTCAAAAATTACACGTACAGAAAATAAATAAAATATTGGATTTATTAAAAAAATCTTTCTAATTGAAAAAGTTTCCTATTTAGACATCATTATAAAATTGGATTCAATTTGAAGAAAACTGGACAAGACAATAAGGACCACCTTCGCTCTTCCGATAAAGATTGGTCCTTCTTTTTGAATTGATTCATCACTGACTTTAATTTCAAATAGAAATTTGAAATGGAATTGAGTAATATTCCAACAATAAACTCTTGTCATAAAGTGAATAAAAGAGATAGGATAAATCACCCCGCCTCAATCGTTACATCAATTTCCAATTTTTAATTAGAGTCAAACACGAAATGCCTAAATAAAAAATCAAACGAGATTCAACGAAAAAACATTGGCTCCATAGCATATTTCTATATAATACGGAACTTGATTATTTATACACATATTTTAATTAATATGGATTAACTCCTATACACCCCCTACTTCTTTCTATTTTCTATAGAAATAATGGGCATAAAAATGAATCTACACTGGGACGAAAGGATTCGAACCTCCGAATAGCGGGACCAAAACCCGTTGCCTTACCACTTGGCTACGCCCCATTTCAATTTCTAATCGACACTAAGAAACAATAATATTGGTATTGGTTGTTTGTCAACTCCAGCCCAAATAGCTATATATCTATAGAATAGATTGGTGCTAAGATTTTGATACATATAGATATAGAATTCAACTTAATTTATTGATCATTGCATAGAATTCAATTAAGATATTGTATGAAAGTATGATTTCTTCTATTCTCCTTTGAGAATTTTTGATTGGGTGGATTCAAAGAAAAAGAAAGATTTTTTGTCTACCTTACTTACTTTCTTTTTCCTTATATCAAAAACGCAATCAAAATACAATTATCTGCAAGAACAAAATGCCTGTTATGCTTAATATTATTAGTTTGATCTGTATTTGTATGAATTCCCCCCTTTATTCGAGTGGTTTTTTCTTCGGCAAATTGCCCGAAGCCTATGCTTTTTTGAATCCAATCGTAGATGTTATGCCAGTCATACCTTTGTTTTTTTTTCTCTTAGCTTTTGTTTGGCAAGCTGCTGTAAGTTTTCGATGAGATCCTGAATAATAATATCCTAGAAAATGCATGATTTCCTCGAGAAAAAATTCTAACAGTTGAAAAAAAAATCAGATAAAATTTAGAGTATGAACCCTCGACTCACACACTGAAATTCATGAGTAGTCGCCACAAATTCGGCTTACCCCCATCTCCTCGTTTTTGACTCTTTTTCAGTAAAAGACCCTAACCCTATTAGGGTCTCCCGCAATATCTAATTTGGATATAAACGCAACTTTTTGTTAATGAAAAACAAATGAATTTGTGACAATGCATTTCTAGAAAAAACCTCATTTCTTGGTGTAAAAATAGGATATGTGGTAGAAAAATGGAAGATCTATTCTCTTTTTTTCCAAAAAAATCATCTTGGAGATTGTGTAATGCTTACTCTGAAACTCTTCGTTTATACCGTAGTGATATTTTTTGTTTCGCTCTTTATCTTTGGATTCCTATCTAATGATCCGGGGCGTAATCCTGGACGTGAAGAATAAAATACCAAGGGGGTTCCTTGGTAAATTTTCAAATTTTCTTAGGATTTTATCTATTCTACACGTTTCACTAAGATTTTAAAAAATTTGAAAAAAATCAATTCATCATACGGAAACGGAAAGAGAGGGATTCGAACCCTCGGTACGAATAACTCGTACAACGGATTAGCAATCCGACGCTTTAGTCCACTCAGCCATCTCTCCCAAGATAATTACTACATTACAATTACATATAATGTAAGGAATCTTGCTTTTCTCTCTTCTTTCTCTATTCTATTATATATATATCGAGATCCACAAATCAGGAATTTATTTTATCTAAAAGTATCTAAAAGACGGGTTCGACCGCGCGAACAATCGAACTAAAAAAATAAGCAAGACTCCTTGTGTTGATTTTGTTCGAAAGGCACTTCTTATTCTCATGGCCCGGCCTGGTCAGTACCCAGCCGGGCTTTTTTTGTTCCAACGAATTATATAATTATATATAAATAATGATTTATCCGATTTGAAAACAAAAAGGCTTTTCTTCTTTTTTTATTATAATTATATTCAATTGAATATTTTATATTCAAGCAACAACAAAAAGAAGAAAAACTCTCTTACATTTTTTTTCTTGTTATATTTTACCGAACTAAAAAGGAACCTATTGATTCTTCCACCCTGTTATGATTTATGATTTTAGTGTTTTTTTTTTGATCCGCATCTTCTTCAGAAAAAGAGAAAACTTTAGTTATTGAATTTAAATTAAATGAAGCCTCTTTTCCTCCCCCCAAAAAAGTTAAACACTCGCATTTTGATGATTTTTTGATGATCCTATCTTAATCGTGCTCAACTATCTTGTTCGACAAAAGGTCCATTTGTATACAATAATCGTATTGTAGCGGGTATAGTTTAGTGGTAAAAGTGTGATTCGTTCTATTAACCTTTAAAGTTAAAGGGCCTTGCGGTTTTATTCATATTCCGACCAAAAACTTTATTTCTTAAAAGGATTTAATCCTTTACCTCTCAATGATAAATTCAAGAAAAAATACGAATTATCGTGATTTGTATCCACGAGTCGCTTATAAATTGAAAAGTTGGATTATGAAATTGCGAAACATAATTTTTGAATTGGACTAAGACTTCCAATTGAATAAGTATGAGTAAAGGATCTATGGCTGAAGATAGAAAATCCATTTCTAATCGTAACTAAATCTTGCATTTTTTCTTTCTAAAGTCTAAAGAAAGAAATTGGAGCAAAATAGCTATTCATCGATGACTTTGGTTTACTAGAGACATCGGCATATTGGTTTAGCTCGGTGGAAACAAAATCCTTTTCCTTAGGATTCTTTCAAATAGAAATAGAGAACGAAGTAACTAGAAAGATTGTTAGAATCACCTTCTTCTAGAAGGATCATCTAGAAAGCGATTCATTTTGTTTGTAGTCAAACAAAAAGCTGACGTAGGTGTTATGGGTATAATTTTGTTCATTTTGTTCACACCTTAGATCTAGGAATTTACTCATTTTCCATAAAGGAGCCGAATGAAACCAAAGTTTCGTGTTCGGTTTTGAATTAGAGACGTTCAAAGCACTGAATCGACGTCGACTATAACCCCTAGCCTTCCAAGCTAACGATGCGGGTTCGATTCCCGCTACCCGCTTATTTCCTTTTTTCTAAACTATTAGAATTCTATTCTAGAATACGGCTAATATATTATGATTACGATTAGTGAATCGTTGAATATACAATTCCAAAAATTATCTCACATATAATCTATATAATCTAATCCTATTTTTTATTTTAAACTCAAGAAAAATCAAAATACGAAAAA